TATATATTGTAATGCAAATTTATAACACTATATATTGATACACAGATAACTCGTCAATGATGTCGACCGAGCCTTACCTGGTTTAGGGGTTTAACAGGATTTATTAGGACTTTTTCGGCATTGGGGGTAGGGGGGTTTACCGCGCGCGGAGAGGGGGGGGGAAATCCTAGAGTAATATGGGGAATAAAGAATATATGTATGCTCTTGATAGTGTTTTATGCGATCTTTAAAGATTATGTCATTATAACATTACACTCTGGGTTGTGGTCCAAATTAATGGTATGGACAACCTTAAATTTGTAGCCTTTGGGGTCCACTTGTATATGCCAGGTGAATTCGACCCCAAAAAAAAAAAACCACATGCTCAAAAATGAAGGCTTTGCTTGGGGAGTTTGTGCTAATTCGTTGTCCCACCATTAACTTATGCCAGGATAATTCAAGTGTAGGGGGATTATAATTGTATGGCCCTGAAATAGGAACCAGATGCCAGTAATAGTGTGAGTAGTGCGACCCCCACAAGTGTTGTCCCTGACCCTATCATTCATACTGTATAACAAGATATGGGGATGGTGGTCTCTCACTACTATAATAACTGTTGATAGTTAATTTTCGTTTGATAATTCATTAGTGTAAGTTAATAGTTGATCATGAATTTTCATTTGGATTAACAATTTAATGTTGGAAAAAAAATTTTATGGAATTTTTTAAAAAATTGTGTGGAATTTTAAAATTATAATTGATAAAAAAAATGTTGTGATTAATTATATGTTGAAATATAGTTTAATGAATTAAACCATGATGTAATATAAAACATATAATGTTCTAGTACATGGTGCTGAGTTATGCATATTATGTACTAGAGCATAGGACATAAAACGATGTCGGACATTTATTGTTTACAGAAAATAGTTTAGTTGAGAATTCTAGCTTTGGGAGTTAGAGGTGGGAGTTAAAATCTCTCTTTTCTGGCGCTAGGAGGGACTTAAACCCTCGACCTCCGGATTACAAGACCGGCGCTATTTATGTCTAAGCTACTAGAGCAGTTGAAAATAAGGAGTTTGTTTTCTAGCCATCCGATTAATGGGTTAATGATTAGAAATAGTGAAAAGTACAGGACAGAGGCGATTTGCCCGATAATGATAAAGGGGTGTTCGACGGGTATGCCTCCGATTCAGGTTAGGATGAATACGTCTGCGACTAGCGTTCAAAATAGGAGTTGAGTGAGTGGGCGGAAGGTGAGGCCCTGTTGTTTTGAGGTGTGGAGTAAGGGTACAATTATTAGGATGAGAATTGAGAATAGTAGTGCTAGTACCCCGCCCAGTTTGTTGGGGATTGATCGTAAGATGGCGTAGGCAAATAAGAAGTACCATTCTGGTTTGATGTGTGGGGGGGTCACCAGGGGGTTAGCTGGCGTGAAGTTTTCGGGGTCCCCTAGAAGGTTTGGTGAGAATAGAGCCAGGGATGCTAGGGCTGTGATTAGTATAATAAATCCTAGTAAGTCTTTGTATGAGAAGTATGGATGAAATGAGATTTTGTCTGCGTCGGAGTTTAGGCCTAGGGGGTTATTAGAGCCTGTTTCATGTAGAAATAAAGCGTGTAGTAATGTAGCGGCAATGATTACGAATGGGAAGAGGAAGTGGAATGCGAAGAATCGTGTTAGTGTTGCATTGTCTACGGAGAAGCCCCCTCAAATTCATTGTACAAGGGTATCCCCCACATAGGGTACTGCTGATAGGAGGTTTGTAATTACTGTGGCGCCTCAGAATGATATTTGTCCTCATGGAAGCACATAACCCACGAATGCGGTTATTATTACTAGAAGGAGCAGAACTACTCCAATATTTCAGGTTTCTTTATACAGGTATGAGCCATAATAGAGTCCTCGTCCAATGTGTAAATAAATACAAATAAAAAAGAAAGAGGCGCCGTTTGCGTGTAAATTTCGGATGACTCATCCGTAATTCACGTCTCGGCAAATATGTACTACTGATGAAAAGGCAGTCGAGATGTCAGAAGTATAGTGTATTGCTAGGAATAGGCCTGTTAAAATTTGTATTATGAGGCAGAGGAGGAGGAGGGAGCCAAAGTTTCATCATGCAGAGATGTTGGATGGGGCTGGGAGGTCAATGAGTGCGTCGTTAGCAATTTTAAATAGGGGGTGCGTTTTTCGGGTTACCATAAGTTCTCGTAGTTGAATTACAACGGTGGTTTTTCAAGTCATTGGTCCTAGTTAAAGTCTTGGTGAGAATTATGATATATTTTCTTGATTTGCTTTTGTTAAGTTTGGTGGTTGGTCTGATTGGAGTTGCTTCTAACCCTGCACCTTATTTTGCGGCCTTGGGTTTAGCTATGGCGGCGGGAGTTGGGTGTGGAGTGTTAATTGGACATGGTGGGTCGTTGATCGGTTTAATATTATTTTTAATTTACTTAGGTGGAATGTTGGTGGTTTTTGCGTATTCGGCAGCTTTGGCGTCTGAACCTTTCCCTGAGACTTGGGGGGCTGGGTCGGTTAAGATTTATGTATTTGTATATTTAATTGGGGTGGGGGTTGCAGCTTGATTTTGGGGTAGTTATGGTGGTTATTGGGTGGTGGATGAATTCAAGGAGTTTTTTGTGGTGCGGGGAGATACAAGTGGGGTTTCTTTGATGTACTCTGTTGGAGGTGGGATGCTGGTGGTGTGTGCGTGAGTTTTGTTGTTATGTCTTTTTGTGGTGTTGGAGTTGACACGGGGTTTAAGTCGGGGGACGCTTCGGGCTATTTAGAGCATAGTTAGGAGGGCTGTGGCTAGTGCTGTGGAGATTAGGTAGAAAATTAAGTAAATCTTAATGATATTAGTGTGGGTGTTGTCAAATAGTGAGGTTAGGTGGCAGTACAGGGGGTGAAGACCTTTGGGTCCAATTTCTAGTCATTGTCGGTCAAATTTGGTAGCCTGTTTTCCTAGTGCTAGGTTGAGTTTGGGTATGAAGCGGTGAATAATGTTAGGAAAAAATCCAAGTATATTAGAGAAGTTGTGTAGGATCAGTGTGGGTGTAATTTTAATTTGTTTGGAGGTTGCTGTGGCGAGGGCGAGGGCTACAATGAGTCCCATGATGGTGATGATTAGTGCCGTTAGTTTTAAGGTTGGGGTTATAGTTATGATTGGAGTTTTTGACGGCAGAAAGTTGGAGAGGAGAATAAGACCTGCAATAATGCTTCCTCAGGCTAGGCGTTCAAGGGGCTGAGTTATTTCTTTATGGCTTTCATTAATTGGGGATAACGGTAGGAATCGAGGGGAGCCCATGGTTACGAAGAAAATTACGCGGAGGCTGTATACTGCGGTGAAGGTTGTGGCAATTAGTGTTAAGGCTAGGGCCCAGGCGTTTAAGTAAGAGGTGTTAAGGGCCTCAATAATGGTATCTTTTGAGAAGAAGCCTGCTAGGAAGGGTATGCCGGTGAGCGCTAGACTTCCGATGATGAGGCAGGATGAGGTGAGGGGTATTAGTTTATGTAGGCCTCCCATTTTTCGGATGTCCTGTTCGTCGTTTAAGCCGTGAATAATAGCGCCGGAACATAAGAATAATATAGCTTTAAAGAAGGCGTGGGTACAAATGTGTATAAATGCTAGTTGGGGCTGGTTTAGTCCAATTGTAACTATTATTAGGCCTAGTTGGCTGGATGTTGAGAAGGCCACAATTTTTTTAATGTCATTTTGTGTTAGGGCGCAGGTGGCGGTAAAAAAGGTTGTTAGGGCCCCCAGACATAGGCAGGCGGTTAAAATTAATTGATTATCTTCTATGAGGGGGTGAAGTCGAATTAATAGGAAGATACCTGCCACCACTATGGTACTTGAGTGTAGTAGGGCGGACACCGGGGTTGGGCCTTCTATGGCTGAGGGCAGTCACGGGTGTAATCCGAATTGGGCAGACTTTCCAGCGGCCGCTAGGATAATCCCCATGAGGGGGAGGGTTATATTAAAATCTTTAGATAGTGTGAAAATTTGGGGGAGTTCTCATGAGTTAAAGTTTATTGCAATTCAAGCTATAGCAAGGATTAAGCCGATGTCGCCAACTCGATTGTAGAGGACGGCTTGTAGGGCTGCTGTATTAGCATCGGCTCGTCCGTGTCACCATCCAATTAATAGGAAGGACATGATTCCGACACCCTCTCACCCAATAAATAATTGGAAGAGATTATTAGCAGTTACGAGCATAATTATGGCTACTAGAAACAGTAGAAGATATTTGAAGAATCGGTTTAAGTAGGGGTCAGAGTGCATGTATCACAGTGCGAATTCTAGAATGGATCATGTGACGTATAGGGCAATTGGCGTAAAAATTAATGAATAGTGGTCAAATTTGAAACTGATGTTGATGTTGAAGTTTGTAATGTTTATTCAGTTTCAGGTTGTAATGATGGTTTCTGTTCCCTGGTCGAGGAAAATTGCTAGAGGAATTAGGCTAATAAAGAATGCAGTGCTTACGGCGGCTTTAACATGTTTTTGGGCTCAGTTTTGATTTGAGGGCTTTGGTTTTAGGGTCATAATTAATGGTCATGTAAGGATTGTTAGAGTGAGAAGTAGGGAGGTCGTTATGATAATATTGAGCATAGCTGCTACTTGGAGTTGCACCAAGAGTTTTTGGTTCCTAAGACCAATGGATGAACTATTATCCTTTAGGAGCGGTGAATGAGCCGCGGGGTTTAACTGCGGGGGTAAAGGATTAGCAGTCCTTACTGCTCTCGGGCCTCTTTCGGTGGACAAGGGGGGTTTAACCCCTGTTCTTAGAATCACAATCTAATGTTTTATATTAAACTATGTCTACAATATCATCAGCCTCACATAATCTCAGGTTTTATAATGAGGAGAATAATAGGGAGCAGGTGTAGGGTAATTAATAGGTGTTCGCGTGTGTGGTAGGGTTGTAGATTAATGATATGTTGTGGTAGTGGCCCTCGTTGTGTTATTAAGAATAAGTATAGGGAGTAGGCGGCGGTGATTAGGGTACCTGCTCCCGTTAATAAAAGGGTTCAAGGGGATCAATTAAATATGGCTGTAATAATTATTAATTCTCCTATTAGGTTTGGTAGGGGGGGTAATGCTAGGTTGGCTAGATTAGAGATAAATCATCAGATGGCGGTGAGGGGGAAGATAATTTGTAGACCTCGGACTAGAATTATTGTTCGGCTATGGGTTCGTTCGTATGTTGTATTGGCTAGGCAGAATAGGGCGGAGGATACCAAACCGTGGGCAATTATTAGTACTAATGCTCCGGTAAGGCCTCACGGGGTTTGGATTAGGATGCCTCCTGCTACAAGACCTATGTGGCTTACAGATGAGTAGGCAATTAGAGATTTTAGGTCTGTTTGACGTAAACAGATGGTTCCCGTTATAATTACGCCCCAGAGGGCCAGTGCAATAAGGGGGTATGTTAGTTCTATGGGTAGGGGGTCTAATATTCCTATTATTCGTAGTATGCCATAACCCCCCAGTTTTAGTAGTACTGCTGCTAGTACTATGGATCCTGCTACTGGGGCTTCTACGTGGGCTTTTGGCAGTCAAAGGTGGATACCATATAGGGGTATTTTTACTAGGAAGGCGATTAGGCATGCTGCTCATCAGATTTTGTTGCTTCAAGAAGTAAGGTTCAAGGGGTGTGAGTATTGGATGATAAGTATAGAGAGTGTTCCCGTGTTCTGGTAAAGTAGAAGGAGGGCTACTAATAGGGGCAGGGAGCCTACTAATGTGTAGAATAGAAAGTATGTTCCGGCATTTAGTCGCTCGGTTTGATTGCCTCAACGAGTAATAATGATTAGTGTAGGAATGAGGGTTGCTTCAAACATTACATAAAATATAATTAATTCCGTGGCACCAAATGCTAGGATCAAGAAGGTTTGGAGGGAGGCTAGTAGTGTAATATAGCTTCGTTGGCGGTTGGTGGGCTCCGTTTTGATGTGATTTTGACTGGCTAGAATTATAAGGGGTAGTAGTCAGCATGTGAGTACTAGGAGGGGGGTTGATAAGGGGTCAGTGGCTATATAGGGGTTGGAGGCGGATCAGCCAGTCTCTAAAGGCCATTTAATTCAGGTAAAGCTAGTTAGTGCAATAATTAGGCTTTGCAGGGTTGTAGTAGTTCATAGTCATTTGGGGGGAGAGAGTCAGATTGTTGGGAATAGCATAATAGTTGGGATTAAAATTTTTAGCATTGTAGTAGGTTTAGGGCTTGTAGCTGGTCTGTTCCGTGGGTTCGGGCTGTAGCAACCAGTAGGGCTAAGCCGGCGCTGGCTTCGCAGGCTGAAAAGGCCAGCAGGAGGATGGGAGCTGCGGAGAAAGCAGTGGATTCTAGTTGTAGTGTTCAGAGGGCAAGGGCAATAAATAGGGATAATATTATACCCTCTAAGCACAATAGAGCTGATATAAGGTGTGTTCGGTGGAAGGCTAGGCCTGTCAGTCCTAGGGTAAATGCAGATGTAAAGGTAAAATATACGGGTGTCATAAGGAAATTGCGGATTTAAACCGCAGTTTTCTGAGTCGAAATCAGGGGTCTTATTTTGGACTAATTTCCCATTCAGCCCATTCTAGGCCTCCTTGTAGTCATTCATAGATCAAGCCTAGTGTGAGTAATGCGAGAACAATTGTGGTCCATGTTAGGGTGTGTGTGGGATCTGGCAGTTGATTGCCTCAAGGTAGCGGTAGAAGAAGTGCAATTTCTAGATCGAATAGTAGAAAAAGAATAGCTACTAGGAAGAAGCGAAGGGAAAAGGGCAGGCGTGCTGATCCTAGGGGGTCGAAGCCGCATTCATAGGGGGAGAGTTTTTCTGTGTCAGGGGTTATTTGTGGTAATCAGAATGATACAAGAGCTAGAAGGAGTGAAAGGGCTGTAGAGATTATTAGCATGGCTATAATTAAGTTCATTATCTTTCCTTGGGGTTTAACCAAGACCAGGTGATTGGAAGTCACTCGTACTATTTGAATACTAGAAAGATATGAGCCTCATCAGTAAATGGAAACGTATAAGAATAATCAGACAACATCTACGAAGTGTCAGTATCAGGCGGCTGCTTCAAAACCAAAGTGGTGTTCTGATGTGAAGTGGTGTAAAATCTGTCGCAGGAGGCAGATGGCAAGGAAGGTGGAACCAATAATGACATGTAGTCCGTGGAAGCCGGTTGCTACAAAGAAGGTTGAGCCGTATACGCCGTCTGCAATGGTGAAAGGGGCTTCGTAATACTCTATGGCTTGAAGAGCGGTGAAGTAGAAGCCTAGTAAAATTGTTAGGGTCAGAGATTGAATTGCTTGTTTGCGTTCTCCTTCTATAAGACTGTGATGGGCCCATGTGACTGTAACCCCAGATGCTAATAGAACAGCGGTGTTGAGGAGTGGCACTTCGAATGGGTCCAGGGTTGTGATGCCTGTGGGGGGTCAGCATCCCCCTAGTTCTGGGGTGGGGGCAAGGCTTGAGTGGTAGAAGGCCCAGAAAAATCCTAGGAAGAAAAATACTTCGGAGGTAATAAAAAGAATTATTCCATATCGTAGGCCTTTTTGTACTGGGGGTGTGTGGTGGCCTTGAAATGTGCCTTCTCGTACGATGTCTCGTCATCATTGATATATAGTTAAAATTAGCAATACTAGTCCCAGTGACATTAGGGTTGTAGAGTGAAAGTGAAATCAGATTGCTAAACCTGATGTTATTAAAAGAGCAGCTACTGCGCCGGTTAGGGGCCATGGGCTTGGATCTACCATATGATATGCATGTGCTTGGTGGGCCATTAAACGTTTTCTTGTAAATATAGGCTGAGTAGCAGAACAAATACGTAAGCTTGAATCACAGCTACTGCAATTTCTAGCAGTGTTAATAGTACTAGTAATATTACAGTAAATACTGCCACCGTGGTTATTGTTGAAAGGAGTGTAATTGTTGCGGTTGAGATTAGCTGGATTAATAAGTGGCCGGCTGTTAGGTTGGCTGTTAGCCGTACTCCCAGGGCTAGGGGTCGGATAAATAAGCTAATTGTTTCAATAATAATTAGGACTGGAATTAGGGGGACTGGAGTTCCTTCTGGCAATAGGTGTCCGAGGGCTGCTGTGGGTTGATTTCGCATGCCAATAATTACAGTTGCTAATCACAGCGGGACCGCCAGGCCTATATTTAGGGATAGCTGAGTTGTTGGTGTAAATGTGTAGGGCAGTAGGCCTAAGACGTTAAGTGTTAAAATAAAGATTATTAGGGAGGCCAGGAGTATTGCTCACTTGTGCCCACCTTTATTTAGAGGTATTAGTAGCTGGTGCGTAAAAGTTTTGATGAATCAGCTTTGGAGGGACATTAATCGGTTGTTTTGATAGCGGTTGGTGGGGGTTGGAATTAGAATTCAGGGTAGTGTTAGTGCAATGGCAATTAGGGGAATTCCAAGGTGTGTGGGGCTTATAAATTGGTCAAATAGGTTTAGTGCCATGGTCAGTTTCAGGTTTCTGTTTTAAGTTTTTCGGCGTTTAGGGCTGTGATTTCATTTGTAAATGTGTGGTTTAATACTTTGTTTGGGATTACTGTCAGGAAGACAAGTCATGAGAATACAAGGATTGCAAATCACGGGGCGGGGTTTAATTGTGGCATGTCACTGGAGGTGGTTGGGTGCCACCAATCTTTAGCTTAAAAGGCTAACGCTAGTCCCTATTTAGCTTTCTAGTGAGGCGTCTTCAAGTATGAGTGAGGATCAGTTTTCGAAGTGCTCGAGGGGGACGGCTTCTACGACAATGGGTATAAAGCTATGATTGGCTCCACAGATTTCAGAGCACTGTCCGTAGAATACCCCGGGCCGAGAGGTGATGAAGGATGTTTGGTTGAGTCGCCCGGGGACGGCATCTATTTTAACTCCTAGTGCTGGGACAGCTCAGGAGTGTAAGACATCTTCAGCTGAGACTAGTACTCGAACGGGAGATTCTATTGGGATTACTATTCGGTGGTCTGTTTCTAGAAGTCGGAATTGGCCCGGGGACAGATCCTGGGTTGGAATTATATATGAGTCGAAGGCTAAGTTTTCATAGTCTGTATATTCATAGCTTCAATATCATTGGTGTCCTATTGCTTTCACTGTTAGGTGGGGGTCATTGACTTCGTCTATTAGGTAAAGGATTCGAAGGGAGGGGAGAGCAATTAAAATGAGGATTACTGCTGGTAGAATAGTTCAGACAATTTCAATTTCTTGCGAGTCTAAAATGTACTTGTTGGTAAGTTTAGTGGTAACCATTACAACAATAATATATAGTACTAGGGTGCTAATTAGGAAAACGATTATTAAGGCATGGTCGTGGAAGTGCAGAAGTTCTTCTATTACAGGTGAGGCCGCGTCTTGGAATCCTAGTTGTGAGGGGTGTGCCATTAAGCTGGTAGCTTAAGATACGCAGGATTTAAACCTACAATTTTGTCTTGACAAGGCGACGTAATAATCGTTTTACTAGTATCTTATTGAAGAAAGTGGCAGAGTGGCTATGTGGCTGGCTTGAAACTAGTTTATGGGGGTTCAATTCCCTCCTTTCTCGCTAATGTGTTTGAACCTGTACAAAGGCAGGTTCTTCAAATGTGTGGTATGGTGGAGGGCACCCGTGTAGTCACTCCACGTTTGTGTGTGTTATCTCTACTGAAAGTACTTCTCGTTTAGAGGTAAAAGCCTCTCATAGGATATATAAGAATATGATAACTGCTACTAGGGAGATAAGGGAGCCAATAGATGAGATAATGTTTCATAGCGAGTATGCATCGGGGTAGTCTGAGTATCGTCGGGGTATTCCGGCGAGACCTAGGAAGTGCTGAGGGAAAAATGTAAGGTTTACGCCCACGAATATTGTGCCAAAATGAATTTTTGTTCATGTGTCATGTATTGTGTATCCGGTGAATAGGGGGAATCAGTGGACGAAGGCACCCATGATGGCAAAAACAGCGCCTATCGAGAGGACATAGTGGAAGTGGGCCACTACATAATATGTGTCGTGTAGAACAATGTCTAGGGACGAGTTAGCTAGTACAATTCCGGTAAGCCCCCCTACGGTAAATAAGAAAATGAATCCGAGAGCTCATAGCATTGGGGTTTCTCATTTAATTGATCCTCCGTGCAAGGTTGCGAGTCAGCTAAATACTTTGACGCCGGTTGGAATTGCGATAATTATTGTGGCGGATGTGAAATATGCTCGGGTGTCTACATCTATTCCCACTGTAAATATGTGGTGGGCTCACACAATAAAACCTAGTAGGCCGATGGCTATTATAGCTCAGACTATTCCCATGTATCCGAATGGTTCTTTTTTCCCCGCATAGTAAGCAACAATATGGGAAATTATTCCGAATCCGGGAAGAATTAAAATGTAAACTTCTGGGTGACCGAAGAATCAGAATAGATGTTGGTATAGAATTGGGTCACCCCCTCCCGCCGGATCAAAGAAGGTTGTGTTTAGGTTTCGATCAGTAAGTAGCATGGTGATGCCAGCAGCTAAGACCGGCAGGGAAAGCAGGAGTAGGACAGCTGTAATCAGGACGGCTCACACAAATAGTGGTGTCTGATATTGTGAGATGGCGGGGGGTTTTATATTAATAATAGTTGTAATAAAATTAATAGCCCCAAGGATGGAGGAGATACCTGCGAGGTGGAGTGAGAAAATGGTTAGGTCTACTGAGGCTCCTGCATGTGCGAGATTTCCTGCGAGGGGGGGATATACGGTTCACCCCGTTCCGGCTCCAGCCTCTACTCCAGAGGAGGCGAGTAGTAGCAGGAAGGAGGGGGGCAGAAGTCAAAAGCTCATGTTATTTATGCGAGGAAAGGCCATGTCTGGGGCCCCGATTATTAGGGGCACGAGTCAGTTTCCGAAGCCGCCAATCATGATGGGTATTACTATAAAGAAAATTATAACGAAGGCATGGGCGGTTACAATAACATTATAAATTTGGTCGTCGCCCAAGAGGGCTCCGGGTTGGGCCAGCTCTGCTCGGATTAGGAGGCTGAGGGCTGTGCCGACTATTCCGGCTCAGGCACCGAATACTAAATACAGGGTGCCAATATCTTTGTGGTTGGTTGAGAAGAATCAGCGGGTGATTGTCACAGGTAGGATGGCCGAGAGTTTAGGCGGTGGATTGTAGCTCCATATATGAAGGTTTAAGTCCTTTTTCTATCAAGCTCTGTGGTGTACAACACGTCGGATTGCAAATCCGAAGATGCCGGCTAATAGCCGACCGGGGCTTTCCCCGCCTTTTAAGGCCGGCGGGGAAAGTAGATGAATGCTCGCTGGTTTGAGCACCTAGCTGTTAACTAGGAGTTTGTAGGATCGAGGCCTTCTCATCTAGTAAGGCTTTAGCTTAATTAAAGTGTCTGGGTTGCATTCAGAAGATGTGGGGTAGAGTCCTGCAAGTCTTATACAGGGACTAGGAGATTTTCACTCCCGCTTAAAGCTTTGAAGGCTTTTGGTCTAGGTTATCCTAAGTCTCTAGTTGATTAATGCTTGGGCTAGGGGGGTTAGCGGTAATAACATTAAAGTGGAGATCATGGAGATGGTTAGGGGGGCTGTGTTTTGTGTGTTTTGGAGGCGTCAAGGGGTGATGGTGTTGTTAGTGTTGGGGGCAATTGTTAGGGTTATTGAGTAACAGAGACGGAGATAGAAGTATAGGCTCAAGAGGGCGGTTAGTGCTATGATAGTTGCTATAAGGGGGAGTTCTTGTGCGGTAAGTTCTTGTATGATTAGTCATTTTGGTATGAAGCCTGTTAGAGGGGGAAGTCCCCCGAGGGAGAGTAGAGCGAGGGTGGCGGTGGCTGTAATTATTGGGGCTTTCGTTCAATTTATTGCTAATGAGTTAATTTTTGTTGAAGAGGTTAATTTGAATGTTAGGAATGTTGCTGATGTTATAATGATATATGTAATTAAGGCAAGTATTGTTAGTTGGGGCTTAAGTTGTACAATTGTGATTATTCATCCGAGATGGGCAATTGATGAGTATGCTAGAATTTTTCGGAGTTGGGTTTGGTTTAAGCCTCCTCAGCCCCCAATAATAACAGATAGTAGTCCGAGGGTTATTAGTAGTTGGGGTTGTGTGAAGGGTGCTATTTGAATAATTAGTGCAAAGGGTGCTAGTTTTTGTCATGTTGCTATAATGAGACCTGTAGTTAGGTCTAGTCCTTGTATTACGGGGGGTATTCAGAAGTGTATGGGGGCTAGTCCTACTTTTAAGGCCAGTGCTATAGTAATTAGTGTGGTTGCGGTCGGGTTGGACAGGCAGTTAATGTTTCATTCTCCGGTGGTTCAGGCATTGATGGTGCTTGCGAATAGAATTGTTGCTGCGGCAGCTGCTTGGGCTAGGAAGTATTTGGTTGTGGCTTCTACTGCTCGGGGGTGGTGGTGTTGGGCTATTAGAGGGAGAATTGCTAGTGTATTAATTTCTAGTCCCATTCAGGCAAGTAGTCAGTGTGATGTTATGAATGTTAGGGCTGTGCCTAGCCCCAGGCTTGATAATAAGATTATAATGATGTAGGGGGTCATTGGTAAGAGAAGGATTTTAACCTACATTGTTGGGGTATGGGCCCAAAAGCTTATTTAGCTGATCTTACTAGGAAGTGGTGTAATGGGAGCACTTGGAGTTTTGATCTCCATAATATGGGTTCGAGTCCCTTCTTTCTAAGGAACTGGGGGGATTTTAACCTCCATGATTCACTCTATCAAAGTGGTCCTTGGGTATTCGGGCACAGTTCCTTTGGTTATAGTTGGGGGGGTAATCCGTTTAGTGCGATGGGTAGTGAGGCATGTCATAGGATGAGGGCTAGGGTTATGGGTAGAAAATTTTTTCATACCAGGTGTATTAGTTGGTCATATCGGAATCGGGGGTAGGAGGCACGTACTCATAGGAATAGTATGGATAGAAGGGCAGCTTTTATTATGATGTTAATGGATGTGATTTCAGGAATGGTTGGGATATGGTTTGCTCCGAGGAATAGAATAGTTGATAGTGTATTTATTAGGAGGATGTTGGCGTATTCGGCTAGGAAGAAGAGGGCGAAAGGTCCCCCAGCGTATTCAACATTAAAGCCTGAGACAAGTTCAGACTCTCCTTCTGTTAGGTCGAAGGGGGCTCGGTTTGTCTCTGCTAGGGTTGAGATATATCACATGGCGGCGAGAGGTCAGGCAGGTAAAAGGAGTCAGATTGCTTCTTGGGTGGTGTTAAATATTTGGAGGGTAAATCCGCCGGTAAAGATAATAATGGATAGGAGGATTAGACCGAGGCTAACTTCATAGGAGATAGTTTGTGCGATTGCTCGGAGGGCTCCAATTAGTGCATATTTTGAATTTGAGGCTCAGCCTGAGCCCAAAATAGCGTAGACTGCTAGACTGGATAGTGCTAAGATGAGTAGTATGCCTAGGTTTAGGTTTGTTAGGGGATGGGGGATGGGTATGGGTGCTCATAGCAGTATGGCTAGTGTAAGCGCTAGTGTGGGGGTAAATAAGAATAGGAACGGGGAGGCTGTTGATGGGCGGATTGGTTCTTTAATAAATAGTTTGACGCCGTCTGCAATTGGTTGCAGGAGTCCATAGGGGCCAACTACGTTGGGACCTTTTCGTAGTTGCATATACCCTAGTACTTTTCGCTCAATTAGGGTGAGGAAGGCCACCGCGAGTAATACGGGTACAATATAGGCCAGGGGATTAATTAAGTTAATTAGGAGGGTTATCATAATTAAGAGGAGGATTTGAACCCCCGGCATAAAGGGCTTAGGCCTTTCGCAATTACCGGGCTCTGCCATCTTAATAATCTTATCTGGATTTTTGGGTTATGCCCTCCCTTTACTTAATTTAGTTGGCTTCATTAAGTTGGGGTGGGGCGTGCCGGTAGCAGGGGCCCCCTTTTTCCGGTCCTTTCGTACTAGGAATAGTGGCATTATAGATAGAAACTGACCTGGATTGCTCCGGTCTGAACTCAGATCACGTAGGACTTTAATCGTTGAACAAACGAACCCTTAATAGCGGCTGCACCATTAGGATGTCCTGATCCAACATCGAGGTCGTAAACCCCCTTGTCGATATGGACTCTGAAAGGGGATTGCGCTGTTATCCCTAGGGTAACTTGGTTCGTTGATCGGCAGGTTGCCGGGTCTTAATGGTCAGAGGTTCTGATACTTAGAGATGTTTCTCTTGGTTTGGGGGGAGTGCCCCAGTCCTCGTGGGAGCTCTGTTTTCTCCCGTGGTCGCCCCAACCGAAGACTAGGATCAGTTACTATTTTGTTTAACTGTTTTAGGTTCTTAACGTAGGTGATCTTTTGTCTTAAGCTCCAAAGGGTCTTTCTCGTCTTGTATTTTTATGCCCGCTTCTGCACGGGTAGATCAATTTCATTGACTTGAAAAGGGAGACAGTTAAGCCCTCGTTCCACCATTCATACAGGTCTTCATTTAAAAGACAAGTGATTGCGCTACCTTCGCACGGTCAAAATACCGCGGCCGTTTAACTTGTCACTGGGCAGGCAAGACCTCCTATACGTTGAATTTGCAGGAGGCGATGTTTTTGGTAAACAGGCGAGGCTTATGTTTGCCGAGTTCCTTCCTTTTCTTTTAGTCTTTCCTTGATAGCCTTCCGGTGTGGGGTTAATGATTAGTGCATGTAAGTATTTCTTGATATTTAATATAATTACATTTCCCTCTTGATTTGGGTTCAGTTAATTGCTAGTGGGGGTTCGATCTAGCATACACATAGGCTTTGGAGAAGGGGTTTCCCTTCTTATTACTCATTTTAGCAGTATCTTTTCCATGGGGGCATGGAGTGGCCTAATAATGTTAGGGGTTTTAGATTTAGTATTTAGATAATGGATTTTGGTTCTGCCGGAGCTTTAACGCTTTCTATTTAGGTGGCTGCTTTTAGGCCCACTAAAGCAGTTATCTTATTTAATATAATCTTTAACCTCCTGATGAGGTTGTATCCTGTTTTATAAGGGCTGTACCCCTTATAAATAACTTCCACATATTTCTTTTGACTCGTGGCTTAAAGTTGAGTTAAGGAGTGCGGAGCTGAACTTTTATTCATTTCTTAGGCAACCAGCTATAACTAAGTTCGGTAGGTCTGTCACCTCTACCCGGAGATCTTCCCACTCTTTTGCCACAGAGACGGGTTGGCCCTAATTAATAGGCTGTCTCGGGGTAGCTCACTTAGTTTCGGGGCTTCGAACTAAAATGCGTTTTGCTCGGGGGGGCTGGCTAAATCATGATGCAAAAGGTACGAGGGTTAGTCTCTGCTTTGTTGTGCTTTAATGAGTTATTTCATTTCTCTTTCAGCGTTCCCTTGCGGTACTATTTCTATGGCTTTAAGTTGTGCCTTTTCTGTCGCACATACTAGGGCGGTAAAATGTTTTGATTTGTGGTCTTGCGGTTTTGTTAATATTTTTAATATTATAATAGTTAATTTAGTGGTTAAGCTAGCTGTTTAGCTCAGGGCGATCCAACTTGCATGGATGTCTTCTCGGTGTAAGGGAGATGCTTGACTATCTCAGCCACGCTCTGATTATTCCAAGTGCACCTTCCGGTACACTTACCATGTTACGACTTGCCTCCCCGTGTAGGTGATTCTGTTATTATGAATTATTAGTTGGTAGTCTGGGGGAGAGTGACGGGCGGTGTGTGCGCGTCTCAGAGCCTAATTCAAAAGGACTCTCTATTTGCTTTTTACTGCTAAATCCACCTTTAAGCACTTGTTTCAGAGTGCCATTCGTATATTCTATTTATAGAAAATGTAGCCCATTTCTATCCACTTCGTACGCTACACCTCGACCTGACGTTTTTGGGTGAATCCATTTTGCTTACTGCTAGGCCTTCACAGGGTAAGCTGACGACGGCGGTATATAGGCGGGCAGGGCTAGAAGTGGTGAGGTTTATCGGGGATTATCGGTTCTAGAACAGGCTCCTCTAGGTGGGTCTGAGACACCGCCAAGTCCTTTGGGTTTTAAGCTGTGCTCGTAGTACCCTGGCGGATGCATTTGTAGTTTATCATCTGGGTTTAGCGCTAAGCATAGTGGGGTATCTAATCCCAGTTTGTATCTTAGCTTTCGTGGGGTCAGGTGTATTAGTTTAAAGCTACTTTCGTATTTGGGTTTCGTGTTTCCGTGGGCGTATGACAGTTTGGGAAATCTTTAGCTTTATTATTTTATTTCCTTAACCACCCTTTACGCCGCATCTATCAACTAGGGTCTTTCGTATAACCGCGGTGGCTGGCACGAATTTTACCGACCCTTTTAACTTTAACTAAGTCAAGTTTTCACTAATGGCTTAATGTTTATTACTGCTGAAGTCCCTTGGGGGTGTGGCGTAGCAAGGCGTCTTGGGCTAACTTGGGGAAGGCTGTGCCTGATGCCTGCTCCTCGTCCCCGGGCAGGGGATTGAGGGCATTCTCACAGGGGTGCGGAAACTTGCATGTATAAATTGGGTTAAAGCTGATAGTAAAGTCAGGACCAAGCCTTTGTGCTTGCGGAACTTTCTAGGGTTCGTCTTAACATCTTCAGTGTTATGCTTTGGCTTAAGCTACGCCAGC